CCGCACGCTCTATGCTTTTCCCCAGCTTTCCCTCCAGTAAAAGATTAGCTCGTACCCCTGTGTCTAGGGATTCCTGGGGCATGAGTGAAGCATATAGTTGATTGCTCTTTCTTTCGATTGAGCGTCGGTACTTTTGGAGTCTCTCTCTGTAGGCGTGCAAAACAACAGAGCCACTGCTCTTCGGGGCGGTGAGGTGGACAATCCCTTACTCCAGCTTCAGAGGAGCATCTTTGCATGAATCAATACTAACTCCATTATTATGAAAAGGGGCAGCTGACCTTCGATTTCGGAGATTAGAGCAGAAGAACTCCGTAACGGCGGAGAAGGGTTTCGCCTCGAATTCAAACGATTTCTCGTCTTCTCTTAAGATATTTCTAGTTAGGACTTAATCGAGGGATCAATTGACTCTGAAACATAAAGTAACAAGACCAGAACCCTGTGTGGACTATGAACCAACAAAAAAAAGAATGCCTTTGAGCTCTTGTTCGAGTTCTTCCTTGATGACCGAAAGGGGGGGACAGAAGTATCAAATGCCTCTTCCCCCTGGAGGCTTTCTGGCATTTAATCTTCCTTGATTTCCGGAATGGGAAGCTCTCTGATCTTTCCTTCGAGTTCGAGTTTCTATTTTTTAGAAGAATGGTAACAAAAAGAAGAGCGTCAGCTCCAAAAAATGGGTTGTTTGCATTGCAAAATTGTTGACTCTTAGATCTATTCCAACATTTCCAGAGGATTACATTAAGCTTTGGTTGAAAGATGCAATGTACATCAAAGATGATCTCTTCAGATTCGTTAAATGGTCTGCGGACTTCAAATCGGGGGCTGAATCTTCAATCGTTCCTATGTGGATTCAGTTTCCGAATCTTCCGATCTGTTTTTTTCAAGACTACTACCTTAGATCTATTGCTAACGTAGTAGGCAAAGTGCTGTTAATCGATGGTCCGACCCCCAGGCTTTCTCGACCGGGTGTCGCAAGGGTATGCGTTGAGGCGGATCTTCTCAAGAAAAACCCTACATAGGGTCTGGTTAGGCATGGGACAAAACGAAGGAAGATGGTAGAAAATCGTCTATGAGAAGGACTTAAGGTATTGTACGTCTTGTTCCAAACAAGGTCATGCAAAGTCAAACTGCAAACTTCGTTCGAAAAACTCCAGTGCAACTGATGCAGCCAACAAAGAGAAGTTCAACCAGCAGCCGTCAGCTCCTAACTCTAATGCCTCTAGGGAAAAATCTGCACAAGGTCAAGGAGGAAAAGCTCCCCCACGTCAAGTCTACAGGCCAACGGGCAACACCATCAAATCATCTTTTGATAATACATATCTAATCTTCCAAACAATACTGCGGACAATCAGCTTGAATCTTAAGTCGCAGAATCTTTTTTCTGTTAAAAAAAAACTTATCAGCACATACAGATTTCTGCCGATCCTTCAACCAGTACTGCTTCTCATGATTCTCAGTTGAGGGTTGATTCTTTTCATCAGGTAATATGCCATTGACTCATCTCTGGCTGCTAACAATTCCAATGTTGATAATTCTAGTATTCAGGCTATTATGCCTATTATCTCTCAGCCTGATCATGAACTCATAAACAACATGGAGTCTAATATATCCCTTCTTTGACTGAAATCCAAAGATGATGCTACCGTTCCAAAGGAACAAGCTACTCAGACTAAGAGATACTTATCGGACTCTGAACCTATGAGAGAAGCAAACACTTCTTTGCAGGAATTTTGTACCACGTCTAAGGAATTCTCTCAAGTGTTATCTACAGCTTCGATATTCAAGAACCCCTTTACATCTAGCTGTGCCCAGAAATCTAAAGCTTCTGAATCCTACAAGGAGCAGCCAGATACATCTGTCAAAGTACAAGAATCGAACTTGAAGAGCTCCAGAAGGGTTACTAGAGCGTTGGCTCGTTCTTCTCAAACTTCTTCCATTGTTAGCCATGATTAAGAACCTCTTGTGGAATATCAGAGGCATAGGCAACATCAAATCAAAAAGGAGGGTTGCCAAGCTTGTAAAGATGTATAATGTTGATTGCTATTCTTGAACCTCTTCACCATGCTAATAAGATTCAGGAATTCTCCAACAGAATTGGTTTCCACTTTTCATTGGCAAATCAAGAGGCAGATGATAAAATATGGCTCTGTTGGAATCATGAAGTGAATGTAGTGCTTGTCGACGCGTTTGAACAGTGTATCACAGTCGACATCAGCTTCCTTAATTCTGATCTGGTAAGGCTTACCGTTATTTATGCAAAGTGCTCCATTCAACGGCTTCTTTGGGAAAAACTTCAATTACTGTCCTAAGAATACAAGGTCCATGGATGGTTGCGGGTAATTTGTTCGCAACTTCATATGTGTCTGAAAAACTTGGTGGCAGACCTCCAAATCTTGTATCTTTAGAAGAATTCAATGCAATGATTAATGATTGTGGCATCATTGACTGCGGTTATGAGGGCAGCATACCTGGTCGAATAACCAAGAGTGGGGGCTTTGTTTGGGCGAGGTTTGAGAGAGTTTTCACTAATCCGGCTTGGGCTGATGTTTTATCCTATACTATGGTTAAAGACTTACCACGCTCAACATCAGATCATTCTCCTATGCTTATCCAGATTGACGAAGGTGTGTCTTTTCATCCATCTTCATTCAAATGTCAGAACATGTTGATTAAACACCCCGACTTCTTACAAATTTCAGAGTATTCGTGGAATTTGCCTGCTTGGGGTTCCCCTTTTGAGTGACATATTCAGAGACTTAAGAGCGTAAAACAGCATCTGAAAATCTGGAATAAGGATATCTTTGGCAACATCTTTGATAATGTGAAGAAAGTCGAAGACAAACTGCTACAAGCTAAAATAGCTTTGGAACATTGTTGGACTGATGGGAATGAAAAAGCTTTTAATGAAGCCAAAGAGGATCTGAACCATACTCTTTCTCATGGAAGAGACCTTTTGCCGTCAGAAATCTGGTATTCAATGGCTTAAAGAAGGTGACAAGAACACCAGATTTTTCCATGCGGTTGCGAGCAACAAATTGAAAAGAAGCCTCATTAGGAGAATCAAGGATTCAAAGAATACTTGGGTGGAAGATCAATTGACTATTGGTGCTTTAGCTGAAACCTATTTCAAAAATCTTCTTTCTTCGGAGGAACACTATATTGATGAAGCCATTTTTCAAGTCATTCCGAAACTTGTCACTGAAGAGGATAATTTCTGACTTACCAGATTACCTGCTATGGAGGAAGTTCGGGATGTGGTTTCTCTATGTCAGCTGATAGTTCTCCTGGACCGGATGGCTTTTCAGGTTCATGAGAAGATTGAACTGACATGAGGTAAGCTCGATCTTTTTGGGAAAACTCTTCATAAGAAAAGAGAAAAATCCTTCAACAGGATAAGAAAGTTGAGAGGATCGACACCTGAGAGAGAGATCCAGAATCTGAGGAAGCGACTGGAAGGGAAGCAACTGGGCTAGACTGCTGATCTTCTGGAGTAGTCTGGCCCTGGGAAACAGACTGTAATCGCCGCCGAGAAGAAACATGCTGTGCCGGGTGACTGGAATCCTCTGAGGTCAGCTGAACAGGCTGACAATCGGCAGAAGATGCTGAGCAAAGCTGCTGGCCTGAAGAGTGAGGCTGATCCGTAACATCAACTGCGGAAGAATGACGTTCGAGTTGATGAACAGGAGAAGGCCGCAATACATCTCCATCATCATTCTCCCCCGGGGCTGATTAATTAGGTTAAGGAAAATATGAGGCGACCCCATTAAAGAGAACATTCAAGGATACATCGAGTCTCTTGGATTTCACGTCATAGCATCTATACCCGGACTGAGCATAGCCAAGAAAGACACAAGTGGTTGTCTTGGGGACAATTTCTCTCTTAACTGCGCAGGAATATGAACAAAACACGTGCATCCAAACACTCGAAAATGCCTATAGTACTGCCCCAGTAAGAAGTTCGTGAGGTGCCGCTGCAGCTTCTTCCCTCTCTCTTCCCCCCAAAAAAAGGAGAGAGATGTCCCGTGCCTTCTTTATGCACATCCATATACATAGCCAGACACAAAGGTGTACAATCCGGTCAAAATCTGCGGTTCTTTAAGTTCATTCACTGTAGGTTCTCTTACTTGCTCTAGTGGCTGGCAAAGGCCAACCGAGAGGGGAGAACGAATGGCTCAGGAATCGACCGGTTCCGAGCAGACTCGTGGAGCTGCAGTTTGGATTATCGTAGAATAAGAGGAGCCGTCTTAGGAAATGACTTCACTTAAAAGACAGATGCCGCCGCTGCGAGGCGAGGGAGCAACTTGTCTGGTCTTGCGGTGCACTCATTCCCGTTACGAGAGTGAAATGACGCCCCAGCTTGACTCGAGACCAAGACTTCTTACAACTAGCATCAATAGCGGCACTGAGCGGCCGGAGATTGATTGAAAAGGCAGCCCAGCCGCCCCTCCCCCCCTACCCTACCTACTCGTGTTCGTAGCTCGATCGGAGGTCAAGACTGTGGTCCGGCGGAAAAACAGAAGTCGTCCGTATCAAGTGATACGTGAATTGCTCAGTAGTGCTTCGCCACTACCGTAGCTGGCGGAAATAGCTTAATGGTAGAGCATAGCCTTGCCAAGGCTGAGGTTGAGGGTTCAAGTCCCTCCTTCCGCTCCTGGCTTCGTCGTTTAGTAGACAGCGAGTGGAGTGCATAAGCCCCTTTAGAGATAGGGGCGAGCAGCAAGCAGCCCCTTGTATAGGGTTCCAAACCTGCGCTTCTTTAAATATCCCAACATATAATAAAGTAGGGGCTATAAGTAGCTAGCTAGCGCGCTAGCGTTTTCCCTTACTAGTCAATTACTAGTAAAGGGGCTGCTAGTTGTAGCGCGCAGTGTACTAGTGAATAGGAAAAGCGAAGTGAGATTACTAATGACGGATGGAGGTTGAGGATAGAACATGTTCGGTGCCTCACCCTTGTCTCCTTCGCCGGAGACTTCAAATGATGGGAATTCTATCGATAAAGAAGAGGCATAGGCATCGCCTCTCGATCCAATCCGTCTTCCCTGGCCTCCCCAACACACTCTTGATACGAAAGAAACCCCCCGCCATAGAGAAGAGATCTAAAGTCTGGGTCCCCTCGATCACCCTCCCTTGAACCTGAACTGGTCGAGATAGATGAACCCGCACCACATTTTATAACCTTCGAACCGAAACCCCCAACTAGAGTAGAGATGGAATTCCAGAACCTAAACAACTCGGTTGAGAGCTCCGTGACTGGTTCAAGGGAAGGTCCACCAATGATTGATAGGCCATTCCCCCCCTATCCGTCTCTTGATCCCTCATTCCACTAATCCGTTGTTACTGATTCATTCAAGGCATAGACTCCCCCTTTCTTTGTCTTATTAGCGCAGGTCTTCGTCAACGATGAAAGCCGCTGAACTTAAGACTCGAGTTGAGTTGAGAAAGAGGGCTAGGCCCCCGGAGGGCTTTCAGGGACTGGGGAAGACGGGTGGATTATAGAGCTAGAGGCAAATCGAAGGGTTGTCCATTGGGATTGGGCATGGACGAGCCTCGACTGGGCCAGCATTGATGAAAAAATGAAAAAAGAAAAACTTCTCCCATCGCATCATTAACCGGTGTAGGATTAAAGATCAGGTCCAGGATTCGAGTCAAATCGACCTTCCCTCTCATCTCAGGGTGAGGCAAGGAATTCAATAAAATGTTCGTTGTTCAATATCTCGGCTGCTCAAGAAGTTGGACTAGCTGTTCCTCCGACCCGGAGTGGATTCTAGGGGAAGGGCAGAGCCTCACCTTGCAGTAAGAAGGTGTTCGTTGCTGGGACGGGTTCAAACTGGACTGAAGGGGGGAGGAATTTCAGACTCCGATCTTCCTGGGGATTCATCACTGGCTAGGGCTTTCGAATCAAAGCATGGGCATCCGCAACTAAGAGGGAGCAGTAGATCGTCGATTGAAGAGCCAGGTCAGTAAACTTCTATTGGGACTTCTATTTTTGATTGATTCGACTAGAGGAGAGGGACTCCTAGCAGCAAACTTGTATAAAAGGGCCCCCATAGAGACGCAGGAGATGCAGGAGCCGCCAGCCGGATCGACCAACAAATGATAGGCTTTTGAGTGGGGGATGGGCTCATTCGACTAATCAGTGATCCCCGGGCCTACCTAACACAGATGCCCCTGAAATAGGGGATTGGTTGATCGGAAAGCTCAGGCAGGAGTAGGACATTCCATACAAATCTTTCTGATCCGCTAGCTGGTCTTCCTCTCAAATCCCATTTTTTCATCGACTGGTAGGGTGAATTCTAAGGTTCCTTATTCCGGTTGTAAAGCGGAACGGAAGAAGAGGGAGAATAGGCACAGCCAGCCCCACTAGCAGCCCGCGTTTCCGACCCGAAAGGAATTGAAAATTCAAGAAGAATCTGTGTGCACTATCTATGGAGTGGAGTGACTATCCTTAATCTCCTCTTCCCTATCTCCCCCTTTTTTGCCTTCGGCTATTACCGGCTGGCAACGCTTGGCCCAACATTGGATTTGTTTGAAAACAACCAAGGTGGCGTTCATTCAATCAAATCTTTTATACCAGCCCAAACTAATTACTATCTTTGGAAAGGAAGGAAAGAGTTGTTCCCTGCATTCCTTCCTTTCCACTGGTTCTTGAAAGCTATCAATCCCCGCTTCTCCCATATTGATTCTCCCTCTCGCATCGGTTCTGCATCAGATGATGAGCCCATGCGAAAACTTTCTATTTTATTGGCGCCCTAAATAAATCAATAGGCTATTAGATTGAGTCGAAAGCCTACCAACGCATAAGGGTTCCGATTCGAGCGAGAGCCCAAACGGGGGAGGCGATAACATCTTGATCGAAAGCTCTACTGTTCTGAATAATGAGAAAGACTTTTTGAAATTCGATCAAATCGATCGAGAATCTCATCATCTGTTAGGTGGGCCAACCGACCGACCGAGTTGGGGGCTGGGCGTCCATGTCACAGAACCTTTCTCTAGCCAAGAATCCCATTATTGATCGAATCGGGGCGGATCCAATTCATTGGCAAATGAAAAATCTACCGTTTTAAGACTCAGAAAAAAAAACCTAGAAAAGAGGAAGAGTCACTAAGACAAGAGCTAGGTAAGCAAGCAAGAAGGAGAGGCAAGGGGCTCTCAATCTCTAGGAAGATTGTGTCCAGGATCTGGTAATCTAAGCCTTGCTTCTTCTGGTCGGCTCGTATTTGCCTGTGCTTTATTACAGGTAGTCATTCCCCCGTTCCTTTAGTCTTTTCAACGGTACTTGAATCTTAAGTCGCGGTCATGTCTCGCCCCCCCAGTATAGTGACCGGTTCCATGTTTTCCCCGAATTTCATCAGTTCCAGGCTCAAGTGCCTGTTCATCCATCTTCATTCCAAAGGCGAACATCTCCATTGAGTGACTGTAAGTGCTATGGTTTACAGTCAATAGTTCTTAACCAACCCTTTCTTATTATGTCTTTCTTTCTGAAGGGCTTGCGCACCAAAGGCT